TTCGAGATCTAATTGAGACATTATCCAATTTCGTATTGGATACTAGAATGAAATGTGAGACAAGACATGTGATCTGTGTGTTTGTGTGCTTTCAGATACCCTATATTTTCTATCTATCCTATTTCAGATACCCTATATTATATATAGGGTATAGGATAGATAGAAAAAGTGTATTATCCCCGAATTTTCAATCGTGGATAAAGATGTATTCTTAACATACTGAAACGACTGCCATTATTGGTATCAAACCAATAACGATTCATACAAGCTAAATCTTCTAATCGATAATTAGGCCAAAGAAAGTGCTTTAATTTCTTTAATTGGAATTTCTTTTTCTCTCTAACAAGATGGTTATTGTCATGTGAAACTTGTCTGCTGTTTTTTACGTTCTTTCGGTTCCAAAATACTGGATTTCTATCTACATCATTTCTATTCTTTGAATTCAAAGAAATTTGAATTCTGAATTCTCTACGACGTCTAAACGAGAAAATATTTTCAGGAACAAGTAAACCTAAATGATTTTTGTCTCTATTTCTACCATTTCTTCTGTCATGTCTTAAAAGAGCTTCTTCAAGTTTTAAAAGAGCTTCTTCAAAATGCTTTTTGTCTCTATTTCTACTTATTCTGTCATGTGATAAAATAGCTTTATCAAAAAGTTTCTTAGAAAGATATCTTTTCTCTTGGTATTTCGTTTGGTCCTTACTCTTATGAACCAACAAAGTACCTATGGTTTGATACATAATAAATTGTCCATCTTTTGTTCCAGACAGACGAATGGGTTCTACAGTAAATGCTCCTCTTTCCCTGAATTCTGTCAAATTCTCAAGCAGCATGATATCCAAACTCATTTCTCTCTTTTGAATCGAGGCTAGAATAATTTTTCTTGGATCTATCAGTCTAAGCAGGAGACAATACATCCTGATATTATTGAGCGTTCTTTGAGTCAAAGTCTCGCCGAATTTCAATTGAAAAAGAAAATAACGTTTCAGGAATAAATCTAGTTCTGCTTCTGCGATGTTTTTTTTTTTTTTCTTTTTCCCTTTTTTCATGTCTGATCTTGCATAATTTTCTTCAATATCTTTTTGTTGTGGGAGAACGGATTCAAGATCTCCTCGGCTTGTGGATTCTTTTTCTTCTTGATTTCGATACTTTTCTATCCTTCCTTCATTGATCTTTTCCTTTTCAGTACTACTACTCTTATTCAAAGTACTACTACTCTTATTCAAAGTACTACTACTCTTATTCAAAGTACTACTACTCTTATTCAAAGTACTACTACTATTATTCAAATTTAAAAGAAGGAATTTTCTTGCTATAAACCAAGGTTTCGTTTTATATGCATTAGAAAGTAACACAAATTCTGGGAAGAACCAAAGTTCCTGATTCGATATGGGATGCTTTAGCATTTTTTCATTCATTCCCATCCAATCAAAAAATCCGTTTGAATTTGGTGGATTGATTTCTGGAATCTTAGCTGGAATCCTAAGATTAAGATCAAAAAGATCTTTTTTTTGAATTATTTCATATTCATTAATAAGAACTCTTTTCCTTTGATTCCTATTGGTATCGATCGTGCTCCAGGCCTCAATATCGACTTTTTTTCTAAGATCAAAATGGAGAATTCTCCAATCCAAATATCTTGTATCGACCATTTTTTCCGGAATATGGACCTTTCCTAGATAATTCTTCATAGGGACGTTCACCAGCATATCAAAAAGGGTTTCTTTAGCCGTTTTATAAGAAATCTCTTGGTTCGTATTTCCTTGAAACGGAGATCTATAAAAACAGCATTCCCTTTTATTTTCATAATTAAGAAATTGATATGATAAAAGATCATATCTATAGGATTTTTGAAAATTTTCTTTTTGATTAGATAATGAATCTACTTCAAATTGTTTTTGTTTTTTGAAATGAATTAATTGGTCTTGACATTTGCTAAAATTTTCATTTTTAGCTATACGACGCTGATGAACTGTATTTCGCCATTTTTCTGGTATTAATCTAGACCATCTGATCTGAGATAAATCGTATTGATAATGTCCTCTTAACCCTCTTAAGCAGCTTTTCCAGTGATTCATTTCATAACTCGAATGACCCATTCCTTGTGTTTCAAAAGGAGCCTTTATTTCGGGCTTAAGAAAAAAAGGGCTTCCTTGATGTTGAAGAACAGATTTATACGAGTTACTAAGTTGATGTGATAATTTGTAAAATACATATGCTTGTGACACGCAGGATAATTCATAAAAAAGATGTGAAATTATATTACTATTTATAATAGAATCAAGTGCCTTTTTGATAGTAGAAATAATTGGATTTTTCTTTTTTTTATTCATTTTTTCTTCTTCATTATTCATTTTTTCTTCTTCATTATTAGAAATGCATTTTTTTTTTGTTGATTCAAGAGAAAGTTCTGTATTCATTCTGGGAATATTCATGATAGATAAAAAGATATCTGTGTATATTCTTTGAATGAAAGATTTGAAAAACAGGGGTAATTTAGCGATTAATCCAGCAGTTCTTCTTTTTAATATTTGCCGTTTTTCGAATCTTTTAGCATTATAACTTGTTTTGTTAGGACTAAGATTATTGATTCTTGAAGTTACTTTTTTTTTCTCTTTTGTGATTCTTTCTACTTGATTTCGAATTGTACTTGTTCTATCAGTGAGATCCTTCATTTTTTTTTCTGTCACTGAAGAATTTTTCCAACTCGGAGATGTAATTTGATTAAATGATTCGTGAATTATCTGATTGCTGATTATGGAATCTTTTTCTTCTTTAATTTCACTCGATTCATATGAAGCTTGTTGAAATAATTTTGTTTTTCCTTTGAAAACTATTCGAGCTTGAAAAGAGTGCTTCTGTAATTTTCGAATTTTTTTTTCGAGTTCCTTTAAAACGGGTTTAAAAAAGGAAGGTTGTTTTCGGGGCGAACCAAAAGGACGTCGAGCTTCCTTTCCCCAAACTGTTAAAAAACTAAAATCCTCTTGTTCCTTGTTGTTTTGCATTAGATCTTTCTCAGAGGATCCTAGGTTCGATTTGTGCCAAGGTTTCAAACGGAAAGGAAATAAGATTTTTATCTGAATACCGTCCCAGAACCAATCTTTCGGAAATTCTGTTTCGGATAATGGAACACCGGTATAAGTACATTTAATATGTATCTCTTGGTTCAATTCCTGGAAATCCTCAGACCATTCAGAACGTTGCAATAGCAACATACGTCCAAGATTTTTCGCAATTATGAATGAAGGGAATAGAATATATTTTCTAGAAAAAGAGTGAATTAATAACAGCAAACATCTTATTGGTTGCCCACACCCATATGGAAGGTTATCCCAGGCCTCTGCTATCTCTATTCGCGCTTCCTCCCTTCTTATCTTAGCCTCTTCTTTTTCTTCTATTTTTGTTTCCAGGTCTGTATCCTCGACAATTTTGAATGCTTCCTCTTTCCGCACCCAATTTCTAAAAATTCGATTAATCACCCCGGAGATATCATCAAAATCAAAAAAAGGGAATTTTCGGATTTTGTCCAAAAAAAGAGGGGAATGTGCATGTGGTTGATAGAATAGCCAAATACCCATTTTACGCCGTTGAACCCGCATAGAACCTTTGATTATACTTCGCCGAAAGTCTGATTGTTCTGAATAACGCATCAAAGCCACTTCCTCTGGTTCACCGGTCTCATTAGCATTCACAATAGTAGGATCAAGATCCTGCTCGTTAGCAGTAAAAATGACTATACGTTTGGCTTTTCTTGTACGAATTTCATGATCGTCTGGTGCCTCTTCCAGATAGTCGTCTGATTCTTGTTCTATCTCGGTGATTAATTTGTATGACCATACAGGGACTTTTTTACTCATGTCTTCTGATCCAATTTCTGGTTCAAATCCATTTATTTTCTGTTCAAATTCGTGGTAATCAGTATCCGGAAAAAGGAGACCATGAATCCGATTTTTCCCAAATTTCTCTATGAAATTTTTTAGGATTGATGGTGAGTTGTATATTGTTCTCCTTAATGCTCCGCTCAAGAAAGGATCATACCCTTGGGATAAGTATAAGTATTCTTTTTTAGAATCGTCATTACACAATCGAGTCCTTGTTTCGAGTATATCCAACAAAATATATTTTTTTTTTTTGTCTAGAGCTTCAATTCGATTTATAAACTCGTTGTTGAAATTTTTCACTTTTTGTTTGTTGGTATAAACCCAAGGGTTGTCGAGCTCATTAGATGAAGATTTTTCGAGTGTATGCGGGGATATCCTTCTTTTTATCATTTCCAAAAAAATGGATAAACTAGGAGGATATGTAAAAGAGATTCTTTCTTTTCCATCACTTTGGCATATGTCAAAAAAATATTGTGACATTTCCTTTCTGACACCCCCCTCAATTTGATTATTTTTTATGTAGCGAAATGGTCGATTCCATCGATTCAAATCGAAAAGAAGAGTCACAAGAGGTTTGTCAAAGAAAAAAAGGTCTTTATTTTCCGTTTTTTTATCAATGAATTCATCATTTTCATTCATGAGATCAGACTCTTCAGAATCAGAAGAATCAGAAACGGGTCCATTTTTATAGTCTGTCTCTGTGAATCGAAAGTGGAATTCATCTTCCGTTTCAGCGATTTTGTTCGGATCCGCCTTTTCTTCCGAAAAAAAGGAAGGAGAAGGATCTTCTTGGGTGAATCCCTCTTGTTCCTGGTTAGTCCCCTTCGTTTCGTAAGCTGTTTCTGTTTCTACATCGCTTTCTTCCTCACTTTCCACACATTCTTCCACTTTTGAGGGTTCTTGCAGTTTCTTAGTAAAAAAGGGTGACGGCATTCTGCCTAAATAGTAGATGGACGAAACAAGAAAGAGAAGACTAAAGATCTGAGCCATAGAAGTTATCAATTCTGATACATCTAATACAAGGTTCTTAACATCTAGAAGGTACTTATTAGATCGAAGGTACTTATTAGATCGAAGGTAGTTATTCCATCTCCATATAATAGAACGATTTTGCCGTAT